TTTATTTAATTGTAATTTTTTTAGAAATGGTTTAAAAAAAAAAATTATTAATAATTTATTTTAAAAATATTATTATTATATTAAAAATTTAATATATTAATATATATATATATATATAAATTATAATTAAATTAATATTAATTATAACAATACAATATGATTTATTAAATTATAAAAATTTAAATAGCCGTTTTAATTTTCAAAATGGATATTATAAAGAAAAAAAGAAAGAAATTATTAATTGTTTACTAATTTACATTAAATATTTTAATATAAAAAAAAAAAAAAAAAAATTCTATGTCAAAAATTTAACTAATAAATAAATTTTTTATGGTTTATAAAATTTATTTTGAATTTGTTTTACATATAAATTTTAGTGTTAGTTATTAATTATTTAAAAAATATTTAATATTTACGTAGTAATTAGTTTTAAATAATTTAAGAAATTAAGATTTAGTAATATTAAAATTAATAACTAATTTTGTGCCAGCAGTTGCGGTTATACAAAAGTTGATTTAAATTTTTTTAGTAATTAATAAGTAATAATTATAAAAATAATTTAAAATTTAAATTTTAAGGTGAAATTTTAATTTAATAAAAAATTATTTTATAAATATGATTTAATAAATTTTATGAAAAACTAGGATTAGATACCCTATTATTAAAAATTTAAATTAATAATACTTAAATAGTAGATAATTATTTATTAAAACTTAAATAATTTGGCGGTATTTTAGTTCATTTAGAGGAATCTGTTTAATAATTGATAATCCACGAATAAATTTACTTAATTTATTATTTTGTATATCGTTGTTAAAAAAATATTTTTTTATAAAATTAATATTTAAAAATTTTTAGTTTAAATTAAATCAGATCAAGATGCAGATTATAATTAAGAATATAATGGATTACAATAAATTTATTTTAATTGGATTTTAATATGGAATGATTAAATAAAATTGGATTTAAATGTAATTTTATATAAATTTTTAAAATGATTAAATATTAAAATATGTACATATTGCCCGTCGCTTTCATTTATAAATTGAAATAAGTCGTAACAAAGTAGAAGTACTGGAAAGTGTTTCTAGAAAGATCAAATTAGAGCTTGAAAAAGTATTTCATTTACATTGAAAAGATATTATTATTATAATTAATTTGTTTGGGGGTAATATTAATAAATAAAATTTAATAAAAGAAATTTTAATATTAAAAATAAAATAATGGGGGTTAAAGTATTTTTAATAGAAAAAATTTGAAATTTTATAGTTAATTAGTATTGTGAAAGAAATTTGAAATAATTTGAAAATAAATTTTTTTATAAGTAAATTTAATTTATTGTATCTTGTGTATCAGAGTTTATTAATTTTTTTTTATGTTAATAAATTTCTCGAATTTAAAAGAGTTAATTAATTATAAAATTTATTGTTTCATAAATATTTTAAATAATTAATTAGAAATGAAATGTTATTCGTTTTTAAATATATCTAGTTTTTTAAGAAAAAAATTTAATTTTAAATTAATTTAAAAAATTAATTAATTATTTAATTAATTTTATTTAATTTAAACTAAAAATTAATTTAATAATTTAAGGGATAAGCTTTAAATTAAATTTTTATAATTATATAGGGGATAATATTTAAAATTTAATATTTAAAATTTTTATGATTTAAATTGTTAATAAATTTTAGTTTATTATAAATTATTTTAAATAAGTTGAAAATTTAAATTAAAATTTAATATTTTATTAAAAAATAAATTTAAATTAGTTATATTTAGTTATAATGATGAAATTAGTATATAAATTTTTATAATTTAAAATATTATATTTAAAATTTATATTTATGATAATTATTTTAAAGGAATTCGACAAAAATTTATATTCACCTGTTTATCAAAAACATGTCTTTTTGGCTATAATTTAAAGTCTAATCTGCCCACTGATTTAATTATTAAAGGGCTGCAGTATATTGACTGTACAAAGGTAGCATAATCAATAGTCTCTTAATTGGTGACTTGTATGAAAGATTGGATGAAATATAAGTTGTCTCTAAAGTATTTAATTGAATTTAATTTTTTAATTAAAAAGTTAAAATATTTTAAAAAGACGAGAAGACCCTATAGAGTTTTATAATTAATTAATTTTAATTTATTTGTTAATTTGATTAAATTAAATTTAATTAATTATTTCATTGGGGTGATGGAAAAATTTATATAACTTTTTTTTTAATAAAACATTAATTTATGATTTTTTGATCCAATAATATTGATTATAAGAAAAAATTACCTTAGGGATAACAGCGTAATTTTTTTTTTTAGTACTTATAAGAAAAAGAGTTTGCGACCTCGATGTTGGATTAAGATAAAATTTAAATGCAAAAGTTTAAAATTTTTGATCTGTTCGATCATTAAAATCTTACATGATCTGAGTTCAAACCGGTGTAAGCCAGGTTGGTTTCTATCTTTTAATATTTTTAATATTTTAGTACGAAAGGATTGAATATTATAATTAAATTAATTTTTTTTGAATATTATTAATAGTTAATAAAATTGTGAAATAAATTAACTATTTTGACAGAAAAATGTGATGATTTTAGAAGTCATTAATATATAATTTTATTATATATATAGTAATGATAATAATTGATTTATTAATAATTACGGTTGGGATGTTGATTTTAATTTTAGGGGTTTTAATTGGGGTTGCTTTTTTAGTTTTATTAGAGCGAAAAGTTTTAGGTTATATTCAAATTCGAAAAGGTCCTAATAAGGTTGGTTATTTAGGAATTTTACAGCCTTTTTCTGATGCTATTAAATTATTTAATAAAGAAACTACTTATCCTAATTTTTCTAATTATTATTGTTATTATTTTTCTCCTGTAATTAGATTTATTTTATCTTTATTTATTTGAATATTAATTCCTTATTATTTTAATATAATTAGTTTTAATTTAGGTATTTTATTTTTTTTATGTTGCACTAGAATAGGGGTTTATACTGTTATAATTGCGGGGTGATCTTCTAATTCTAATTATGCTTTATTAGGTGGTTTACGAGCTGTAGCTCAAACTATTTCTTATGAAGTAAGAATAGCTTTAATTTTAATATCTAGAATTCTTATGATTATAGATTTTAATTTAATAATATTTTATTTTTATCAAAAAATGATTTGAATATTATTTATTATAATTCCTTTATCTTTAAGATGAATTTCTTCAATATTAGCTGAAACTAATCGAACTCCTTTTGATTTTGCAGAGGGGGAAAGAGAGTTAGTTTCAGGTTTTAATATTGAGTATAGAAGTGGTGGATTTGCTTTAATTTTTTTAGCTGAATATTCTAGAATTTTATTTATAAGATTATTATTTGTTATTATTTATATAGGGGGTTATGATTTAAGATTTATTTTTTATTTAAAGTTAAGATTAATTTCTTTTTTATTTATTTGAGTTCGAGGTACTTTACCTCGTTATCGTTATGATAAATTAATATATTTAGCTTGAAAAAGTTATTTACCTATTTCTTTGAATTTTTTATTATTTTTTTTAGGTTTTAAATTTTTTTTTTAATGATTATTTTTAGTATAATAAATTAATAGAATAAAAAATTCTTTCTTAAGTTTTCAAAACAAATGCTTATTACAAGCTCATTAATTAATATAATTATATATATGTATATATGTATTAATTATTAAAAATTAAATTATCTCAATATTTTCTTAATAATGGGTTAATAATGAAATAACTAAAATATAATACTGTTAAAATTTGTCCTGTAATAATATAAGGATTTTCTACTGGTCGAGCTCCAATTCAAGTTAGTAAAATAATTATAATAATAAAAAATCAGAATAATATTTGATTGATTGGATAAAATTGTAATCCTTGTATTTTTTTATTGAATGTTAAAGGTAAAATAATTAAAATTAAAATTGATATTACTAAAGCAATTACTCCCCCTAATTTATTAGGAATTGATCGTAAAATTGCATAAGCAAATAAGAAATATCATTCTGGTTGAATATGAATAGGAGTTACTAAAGGATTAGCGGGGATAAAATTATCTGGGTCCCCTAATAAATAAGGATTAATTAAAGTTAATATTGTTAATAAAGTAATTAAAATAATAAATCCAATTAAGTCTTTATAAGTAAAAAATGGGTGAAAAGGGATTTTATCTAAATTTCTATTTAATCCTAATGGGTTATTAGATCCTGTTTGATGTAGAAATAATAAGTGAATTATGGTTAATATTATAATAATAAAAGGTAATAAGAAATGAAATGTATAAAATCGTGTTAATGTGGCATTATCTACTGCAAATCCTCCTCAAATTCAATTTACTAGTATATTTCCTAAGTAAGGAATTGCTGATAATAAATTAGTAATTACTGTTGCACCTCAAAATGATATTTGACCTCATGGTAGAACATATCCTATAAATGCTGTTGCTATTAATATAAATAAAATAATTACTCCAACAAATCATGTAAATTTTAAATTAAATGATTCATAATAAATTCCTCGTCCAATATGAATATAAATACAAATAAAAAAAAATGATGCCCCATTAGCATGAATAGTTCGGATTAATCACCCATAATTAACATTTCGGCAAATATAATTTACTCTGTAAAAAGCTATATCAATATTAGCTGTGTAATATATTGTTAAAAATAATCCGGTTAAAATTTGAATTATTAGACATAATGCTAATAAAGATCCAAAATTTCATCATGTTGAAATATTACTAGGTGTAGGAAGATCAATTAATGAACCATTAATAATTTTAATTACTGGATGGTATTTTCGTATTGATTTAAATTTATTTAACATTAGTTAAAGAATATTCGTAATGGACCATAAAAAATATTAGTAATTTTTACAATTGCAATTAATGTAATAAATAAATAAATGATTAATAATATTGTTAATATTGATGAATAATTATTATATAGTTTATTTAAATTAATTTTATTTTCATTATTAAAGAATATAAAATTAATAAAATTATTTATTTCTGAGTTATTATTTAAATTTATTCAATTTAAATTTTTAGAAAATAAGATTTGAATAATAATTAATATTAATGAAAAAACTAAAAAAATTTTTTTAAAGTTATTTGTTATATGAAATATTTCATTTGAGGCGATTCTTGACACATAAATAAATAAAACTAAAAGTCCCCCTATAAAAGTTAAAAATAGAATATATGAAAATCAATATGTTTTAATAAATATTCCTGATAATAAACAGGTTATTAAAGTTTGAATTAAAATTATAAGTCCTATTGATAATGGATGATTTAAGAAATATATTATTATTGATAATATAATTATAATTGATGAAATAATTAATTTTATCATTTAATTTTTCAAAAAATAGTTTATAAAAATAATAATTTTGGGGATTATAGATAAAGATATTTCTTTTTTTTTGAGTTTTTAAAGATAAATTTCTTAATTTTGATTTACAAGACCAATGTTTTTATTTAAACTATAAAAACAAATATAAATGATAATTATAAATATATGAGTTATTTTTATTTTAATATTTTTTGTTGGTAATTTAATTTTTATTTCTAAAAATAAGCATTTATTAATTATTTTATTAAGATTAGAGTTTATTGTATTAAGAATTTTTTTTTTTTTATTAGTATTTTTAATATTTATTGATTATGATATACATATATTAATAATTTTTTTAGTTTTTTCTGTTTGTGAAGGTTCGTTAGGTTTATCTATTTTAGTTTCAATAATTCGAACACATGGTAATGATTATTTTCAAAGATTTAATTTATTATAAATTGATATGATAAAATTTTTATTTTATATAATTTTTATAATTCCTTTATGTTTTATAAATAAAATATTTTGATTGGTTCAAATATTATTATTTATATTAATATTTATATTTATAAATATATTTATGAATTGTATAAATTTTAATAATTTAGGTTATATTTTTTCTTGTGATATGATTTCTTTTGGTTTAATTTTATTAAGAATTTGAATTTGTTCATTAATAATTATATCTAGTGAAAACTTATTTAAAGTAAAATATTATATCAATTTTTTTTTGTTAAATATTATATTTTTATTAATTTTATTATTTTTAACTTTTAGAGTTATAAATTTATTTATATTTTATTTATTTTTTGAAGGTAGATTAATTCCTACTTTATTATTAATTATTGGTTGAGGCTATCAACCTGAACGAATTCAATCTGGTATATATTTAATATTTTATACTTTATTTGTTTCTTTACCTTTATTAATAGGTATTTTTTATTTATATAATGAGATTTATTCTGTAATAATTTATTTTTTAAAGTTTATTAATTTAAATTTTATTATGTTATATTTTTGCATAGTTATAGCTTTTTTAGTTAAAATGCCTATGTATTTTGTTCATTTATGACTTCCTAAAGCTCATGTTGAAGCTCCAGTTTCTGGGTCAATAATTTTAGCGGGTATTATATTAAAATTAGGTGGTTATGGTTTATTACGAGTTTTAGTTTTTTTACAGGAAATTAATTTAAAATTAAATTATATTTGATTAATTATTAGATTATTAGGGGGGTTTTATATTAGATTAAAATGTTTTTGTCAAGTTGATATTAAATCTTTGATTGCTTATTCTTCAGTAGCTCATATAAGTTTAGTAATTGGGGGGATTATAATTATAAATTATTGAGGTTATTTTGGTTCTTATATTATAATAATTGGTCATGGTTTATGTTCTTCTGGGATATTTTGTCTTGCTAATATTAATTATGAACGTTTACATAGTCGAAGATTATTTATTAATAAAGGAATAATAAATTTTATACCTTCGATAAGATTGTGGTGATTTTTACTTATATCTTCTAATATATCAGCTCCCCCCTCATTAAATTTATTAGGTGAAATTACTTTAATTAATAGTTTAGTTGGGTGATCTTGGTTATCTATGATTATATTAATATTAATTTCTTTTTTTAGAGCTGGTTATAGTTTATATTTATATTCTTATACTCAACATGGTAGATATTATCAAGGGTTATATGGATTTTATAGAGGAGTTTCTCGTGAATATTTATTATTAATATTACATTGATTACCTTTAAATATTATAATTTTAAAGGTTGAATATTTAATAATTAATTAAATAAGTAAGTTAATTTAAATAATTTAAAAAAAATATTGATTTGTGGTATCAAAAATATGAAATATATCATTTTAAATTATTAATAAAAATATTTGTTTATATATGTTTATTTTTTTATTTTTTTTTAGAATAATAAATTTTATTTTTATAATTTATTTTATTATAAATAATTTAGTAATTTTTTTTGAGTGGGAGTTGATTTCTTTTAATTCTATTAGAATTGTAATGTCTATTTTATTAGATTGAATATCTTTATTATTTATAATATTTGTTATAATAATTTCATCAGTGGTAATTTATTATAGTAAAAGATATATAAGATCTGAGTTAAATTTATTTCGGTTTGTTATTTTAGTTATATTATTTGTATTTTCTATAATTTTATTAATTATTAGTCCTAATATTATTAGAATTTTATTAGGTTGAGATGGATTGGGTTTAGTTTCTTATTGTTTAGTAATTTATTATCAAAATGTGAAATCTTATAATGCTGGTATATTAACTGCTTTATCTAATCGTATTGGTGATGTTTTAATTTTAATAGTAATTTCTTGAATATTAAATTATGGTAGTTGAAATTATATTTTTTATTTAGAATTTATAAAAAATGATTTAATTATAATATTTATTAGAATTATAATTATTGTTGCTGCTATAACTAAAAGAGCTCAAATTCCTTTTAGTTCTTGGTTACCTGCTGCTATAGCAGCTCCTACTCCAGTATCGGCTTTAGTTCATTCTTCTACTTTAGTAACTGCTGGGGTTTATTTATTAATTCGTTTTAATTTATTAATTATAAAAGTTTTTTTTATTAAATTTTTATTATTAATAGGAATATTAACAATATTTATAGCTGGTATTTCTGCTAATTATGAGTATGATTTAAAAAAAATTATTGCTTTATCTACTTTAAGACAATTAGGTTTAATAATAAGTATTTTAAGAATAGGATTTCCTGATTTAGCTTTTTTTCATTTATTAACTCATGCTATATTTAAAGCTTTATTATTTATGTGTGCTGGGGTAATTATTCATATAATAAATAATATTCAAGATATTCGTTATATGGGGGGGGTAAGATTATATCTTCCTATAACTTGTTTGTGTTTAAATATTTCAAATATAGCTTTATGTGGGATTCCATTTTTAGCTGGATTTTATTCTAAGGATTTGATTTTAGAAATAGTTAGATTTAGAAATTTAAATATAATAGTATTTTTATTTTATTATATTTCTACTGGGTTAACCATATATTATACTATTCGTTTATTAATGTATATAATAGTTAATGATTTAAATTTATTAAGAGTATATAATTTATATGATGAAGATTATATTATGTTAAAAAGAATATTTATTTTATTGTTTATAAGATTAATTAGAGGAAGTTTTTTAAGTTGAATAATTTTTTATTATCCTTATATAATTTATTTACCCTTTAATTTAAAAATAATAGTTATTTATGTTAGAGTTATAGGGGGTTTATTAGGTTATTTAGTTAGAAATGTGAATATTTATAGTGTTAATAAATTTGCTTTAACTTATAATTTAAGTAATTTTTTATGTTTGATATGATTTATACCTAGATTATCTACTTATGGATTAAATTATTATTTTTTAAGATTTGGTCAAAATTTATTGAAAATTGTTGATATGGGTTGAAGAGAGATATATACAGGTCAGGGAATTATTTGTATTTTAAAAAATTATTCTTCTTTTTATAATGTTTTTCATTTTAATAATTTAAAAATTTATTTATTTAGATTTATTATTTGAATAATAATTATTATTTATATATTATTTTTAAAAATTTATTAATTATTTAAATAGCTTATAATTAGAGTGTAATATTGAAGATATTAAGGAGATTATTTAATCTTTAAATATTTATAAAAATTATTATTTTATTTTTACAATGAAAATGTAATGTTTTATTTAAACTATATAAATTAATAAAAAGAAATATTAATGGAATTTAACCACTAAAAATTAAGTTAGCAGCTTAATTTTAAATATTATATTTCTTTAATTGGAATAATTAATTCAATTTTATCATTAACAGTGATATACCTCTAGTTTGGTTTCAATTAATAAATAAGGAGTATTTATTAATACTCTAATTTTTAAGTCGAAATTAAATGCATTTTTGCTTCTTATTTAAGATAAATTGATTAAATCAATAATTTTTGATTGCAAATCAAATGTTTTATTAAACTATAATCCTAAATTTTAATTAGTTCAATTTAATATATTTTGATTTCATTCATGATATAAACCTATTAATAAAATAATAATAAAAAAAAATCTAATTTTTATATTAATAAAAATATTTGTTAATTTAAATGTTAAAATAATTGGGAAAATTAATGCAATTTCAATATCAAAAATTAAAAAAATTACTGTAATTAAAAAAAAATGTAATGAAAAAGGTATTCGAGCAGATGATTTAGGGTCAAATCCGCATTCGAATGGGGAACATTTTTCTCGATCTATAAATGATTTTTTTGATAAAATGATTGATAAGAATATTATAATATTTGAAATAATAAAAATTATAATTAAGATATTTATTAATAAGATAATTATTTATATTAAAATAAAATTAAACTTTTTGATTGGAAGTCAAATATACTAAATATATTATATAAATAATTAATTTCCTCATCAATAAATAGAAATATAAAGGAATAATCAAACAACATCTACAAAATGTCAATATCAAGCTGCTGCTTCAAATCCAAAATGATGGGTTTTTGAGAAATGTTTATTTAATTGTCGAATAAAACATACAATTAAAAAAATAGTTCCAATGATTACATGTAATCCGTGGAATCCTGTTGCTATGAAGAAAGTAGAACCATAAATTCTATCGGCGATAGAAAATGGAGCTTCTAAATATTCATATGCTTGTAAAATAGTAAAGTAAATTCCTAGTATAATTGTTAAAAATAATCTTTGAATACTTTGAGTATAATTACTTTCTATTATTGAATGGTGAGCTCAAGTTACTGTTACTCCTGATCTAATTAGGATAATTGTGTTTAATAATGGAATTTGAAAAGGGTTAAATGGGAAAATTCCAACAGGAGGTCAAATAGCTCCAATTTCAATATTGGGGGATAATCTTCTATGAAAAAATGCTCAAAAAAAAGAAATAAAAAAAAAAATTTCAGAAACAATAAATAAAATTATTCCTCATCGAAGTCCTTTAGTCACTAAAATTGTATGTTTACCTTGAAAAGTTCCTTCTCGACAAATATCTCGTCATCATTGGAATATAGTTAAAATTGTAATAATATATCCTAAAATTAATAAATTTATATTAAAATTATGGAATCATTTAATTATTCCTGTTACTAAAGTTAATACTCCAATAGCTCCAGTTAAAGGTCAAGGTCTATAATCTACTAAATGATATGGGTGATAATTAAAGTTATTTTTCATTAATTTACTTCTCTAGAATAAAGTGTTCTTAAAATAGTAATAACATATGATTGAATTACTGCTACTGCAGATTCTAAAATTAATAGTAAAATTTGAATTAAAATTAATAATATAATAAATATATATGAAAGATTAGGTCCAGTTCTTCTTAATAAGGTTAGTAATAAGTGTCCAGCAATTATATTAGCTATTAATCGAATAGCTAATGTTCCTGGGCGAATGATATTTCTAATAGTTTCAATTAGTACTATAAATGGTATTAAAATTGTTGGTGTTCCTTGAGGGATTATGTGAATAAATATATGTTGATAATTATTAATTCATCCATATAATATAAATCTTAATCATAGTGGTAATGAAATTGATAAAGTTAAAGTTAAATGACTTGTTCTAGTAAAAATATAAGGAAATAATCCTAAAAAGTTATTAAATAATACGAATGAAAATAATGAAATAAAAATTAATGTTGACCCACTAAAATAATTGTTTTTTAATAATGTTTTAAATTCATTGTGTAATTTATTTAAAATAAGATTTCAAATTACAAAATGACGATTAGGGATAAATCAGAATTTATAAGGTAAAAATATTATTCCTAGAAAAGTTCTTATTCAATTAATTGGTAAATTAAATAAGTTAGTTGTTGGATCAAAAACTGAAAATAAGTTTCTTATCATTTTCAAATAGGTTGTTTATTATTTTTTAATGAAAAATTTTTATTTGTATTTAAATAATTATTAGAATAGATATAATAATTTATAATATTAAATATTATATAAATACAAATAAAAAAAATTAAAGAGATTATTCAATTAATTGGTATTATTTGAGGAATAAAAGAATATTACATATTTGAAGTAATAATTTAAATTTGACATATTTATGTTATAAATTAACTAATTCTTTATTATATATATATATACATACATATATATATATATATATATATTTCATTAGAAGTAATTGCTAATTTACTATAAAATGGTTTAAGAGACCAGTACTTGCTTTCAGTCATCTAATGAAGAATAGTTATTAATTCAGTTAATAAAATTTTTAATTGAGATTCTTTCAATTACAATGGGTATAAATCTGTGATTTGCTCCACAAATTTCTGAACATTGACCATAAAAAAGTCCTGGTCGATTAATAAAAATATTTGTTTGATTTAATCGACCAGGGTTTGCATCTACTTTTACCCCTAATGATGGGATAGTTCAAGAATGAATTACATCTGTTGCTGTTACTATAATTCGAATTTGATTATTTATAGGTAAAATAATACGATTATCAACATCTAATAAACGAAAATTATTAGATGATAATTCATTAGAGGGGATTATATAAGAATCAAATTCAATATTATGAAAGTCAGAATATTCATATCTTCAATATCATTGATGTCCGATTGATTTTAATGTAATTAATGGGTTATTAAGTTCATCTAATAAATAAAGTAATCGTAATGATGGTAGAGCAATAAAAATTAATGTAATAGCGGGTAAAATAGTTCAAATTATTTCAATTAATTGACCTTCTAATAAAAATCGATTAATATATTTATTAAAAAATAAATTTAATATTAAATAACCAACTAAAATAGTAATTATAATTAAGATAATTAATGTATGATCATGAAAGAAAATGATTTGTTCTATTAATGGTGATGCTCTATTTTGTAAATTAAAGTTAGATCAAGTTGCCACTTCTAAAAAAAGGATATTCCTTTATAAATGGGGTTTAAATCCATCACATATAATCTGCCATATTAGAAATTTCTTAAAATTGGTAATTCATTATAAGAATGTTCTGCTGGTGGGAGATTTTGGTATCATTCAATTGATGAAGGTATATTTAAGGGGAATAAAATAATTCGTTGGTAAATTATTGATTCTCAAATAATAATTAAAATTATTATGATAGCTAAAAGAGAAATATATGATCCTAATGATGAAATTAAATTTCATGAAATATAAGAATCAGGATAATCTGAGTATCGTCGAGGTATCCCCGCTAATCCTAAAAAATGTTGAGGGAAAAAAGTTAAATTAACTCCTAAGAATATAATAAAAAATTGAATTTTTAATAAATAAGGGTTTAATGATAATCCTAAAAATAAAGGATATCAATGAATAAATCCTCCTATAATAGCAAATACAGCTCCTATAGATAAAACATAGTGGAAATGAGCAACTACATAATAAGTATCATGTAAAGTAATATCAATTGATGAGTTAGCTAAAATTACTCCTGTTAATCCTCCTACTGTAAATAGAAATACAAATCCTAAACTTCATAAAATTGAAGGTCTATAATTAATTTGTGTTCCATGTAATGTTGCTAATCATCTAAAAATTTTAATTCCAGTTGGTACTGCAATAATTATTGTTGCTGAAGTAAAATAAGCTCGAGTATCAATATCTATTCCAATTGTAAATATGTGATGAGCTCATACAATAAATCCTAATAATCCAATTGCTATTATAGCATAAATTATTCCTAAACATCCAAATGTTTCTTTTTTAGAACTTTCTTGAGAAATAATGTGAGAAATTATACCAAATCCTGGTAAAATTAAAATATAAACTTCTGGGTGTCCGAAAAATCAAAATAAATGTTGATATAAAATAGGATCTCCTCCTCCTGCTGGGTCAAAAAATGATGTATTTAAATTTCGATCTGTTAATAATATTGTAATAGCTCCAGCTAAAACAGGTAAAGATAATAATAATAAAAATGCTGTAATTCCTACTGCTCATACAAATAAAGGTATTTGATCAAAGGATATGTTATTAATTCGTATATTAATAATTGTTGTAATGAAATTAATTGCCCCTAAAATAGAAGAAATTCCTGCTAAATGTAAGGAAAAGATAGCTAAATCAACTGATCTTCCTCTATGAGCAATATTTGAAGATAAAGGTGGATAAACTGTTCATCCTGTACCTGCACCATTTTCTACAATACTTCTAGAAATTAATAATGTTAATGATGGAGGTAAAAGTCAGAATCTTATGTTATTTATTCGAGGGAAAGCTATGTCAGGGGCTCCTAATATTAAAGGTACTAATCAATTACCAAATCCTCCAATTATAATAGGTATAACTATAAAAAAAATTATAATAAATGCATGAGCTGTTACAATAGTATTATAAATTTGATCATCTCCAATTAAAGATCCGGGGTTTCCTAATTCTGCTCGAATTAATAATCTTAAAGAAGTTCCAACTATTCCTGATCAAATTCCAAAAATAAAATATAATGTTCCAATATCTTTATGATTTGTGGAGTATAATCATTTTCGCGAGTAAAAATAAAATGGCTGAGGGTGACAAGCGATAAATTGTAAATTTATTTACGAGAAATATTCTCTTTTATTATAAGCCTTATATTCAATAATGATATAAAATTGCAAATTTTAAGGGGTAAATTATTTACTAAGGCTTAAAGAATATTTCTTTATAAATAATTTTGAAGATTATTAGTTTTAATTAACTTAAAACCTTAAAAATTATATAAATAAGAAAGTTCTAAAAATTATTCCTATAGTAGAAATTAAAGAAATTAAAGAAATTAAATTTATAAATTTATTTTTTAAAAAAATTTTAAATCATTTTATTTTAATATAATTAAATAAAAAAGATGAATAAATAATTCGAATATAAAAATAAATAGTAATTAATCTTCTTATTACTATAATTAATGTTAAAAAATAAAGTTTATTAATTATTAAAAAATTAATAATGATTCATTTTGGTAAAAATCCAATAAATGGAGGTAATCCCCCTAATGAAAGAAAATTAATTAATAAATTTAATTTAATTATAAAATTTATATTATTGATAAATAATTGATTAATGAAAAATATATTTAAAATATAAAATAAAAAAAATATAATTCTAATTAAAAATGAATATATAAAAAAATAAAATATTCATAAATTTTCTCTAATTATAATTGAAAAAATTATTCAACCTAAATTATTAATTGAAGAAAATGCTATTATTTTTCGTAATGAGGTTTGTTTTAGTCCTCCTAAAGCTCCAATTGTAACATTTAATATAATAATAAAATATAAAAAATTTATATTAAAATAATAAGAAAGTAAAATTATTGGGGTAATTTTTTGTCAAGTTATTAAAATAAAATTATTAAATCAAGATAATCCTTCTGAAATATTAGGGAATCAAAAATGGAAGGGGGCAGATCCTATTTTTATTAATAGTGAAGAATTAATTATAATTGAGATAAGATTATTTATTTCAAAATTTTTTATTAAAATTATTTTAATTAAAATAGAAAATAAAAAATTTATTGACGCAATAGATTGGGTTAAAAAGTATTTTAATGAGGCTTCTGAAGATAATAGATTATTAGAATTAGAGATTAGGGGGATAAATCTTAATAAATTGATTTCTAATCCAATTCAACAACCAAATCAAGAGTTAGCAGAGATTGAAATTATAGTTCTAAAAACTAAAATAAATAAAAAAAATATTTTATTTGAATTAAATAAAAAATAAATTTAAAATAATTACTATTGTAATTTAAGAAATTATAAATTTTCTATGATAATTATATTTTAGTGTAAGATGCACAATAGTTTTTGATACTATTAGGTATAGTTTAATTCTATAAAATATAATAAAGGTAGAATTTCTACTTAATTTATCCTATCAGAATAATCCTTTAATCAGGCACTTTATTTAATTTTTTAAAAAAAAGGGTATCCTTTATATTTGAGGTATGAGCCCAAAAGCTTATTCTTAGCTTATTTTTAA